AGTCGGCTTACTAATGGGATGCCCTAATGCGTTACAAAATTTCGCTTTAGCCAATGATCCAATCAGAGGAATAATCGGAACTATTGTATCGAGCTTCTTAGGAGCATTATTTATTACAAATGAATTTTCTAGCATTTGACTCGGCACCATTGAAGGATTTAGTGGCACATTTGAAAAATAACCCAAAAAGTCGAGGGAATGCTTGGATAATTGGTTTATATAGATCCTTCCTGGGTGAGACCATACATAAAAATGACATTGCCATAAACTGACAAGGTAATATTTCCATTTATTCATCAGAAGAGGCGTATCTTTTGAAGACAGAATTGATTTTCCTTGATATCTAACATAATGAATGAAAGGATCCTTGAGGAAGCATAGGATGCCCCGAAAATCATTAACAAAGACTTCGGCAAGATCCCCCATTTTTCTATGTAAATAGATTCGCTCAAAAAGGACTCCAGAAGATGTTAATCGTAAATGAGAAGATTGGTTACGGAGAAAAAGGAAAAGGGATTCGTATTCACATATATAAGAATTATATAAGAATAATAATAATCTTGAATTACTTTTTGAAAAAATAGAAATAGATTTATTTAGAATAAAAAGAATATTACCATTAGAATACTCATGAAGAAAGAACCGCAATAAATGTAAAGAGGAGGCATCTTTCACCCGGTAGCGAAGGGTTTGAACCAAGATTTCTAGATGGATGGGGTAGGGTATTAGTACATCTGCCACATAATTTAAATGTGGGAATTTGTCCTCTAAAAAAGGAAATATTGAATGAATGGATCGTAAATTGTAAGATCTTATGATTTGTGCCCCTTCCAAAGAAGATATTAATCGTAGAGAATATGGGATTTCCGCAATGATTGAAAATCCTTCTGATATCATTTGAGAATACAAATTCTTGTTGTATCCCAAAAATCTATTTTGGTTAGAATCATTAGCGGAAATCATCAAATGATTCTGTTGATACATTCGCGTAATTAAACGTTTTACAATAAGTAAACTAGATTTATTATCATAAGCTAAATTTTCCAACAAAATCACTCTATTTAAACCATGATCATGAGCAAGTGCATAAATATACTCCCGAAAGATAAGTGGGTATAGGAAGTCATGTTGCCTAAATCTATCTAGTTCTAAATATCCTTGAAATTCCTCCATTTATTTAAAATTAGATTTGAACTTGAACCAGGGATAGGGGATTTCTTGGGGTCTTAAATGACACATAGTACGATACAGTCAAAACAGGATATTATAGTAAGAAAAGACTAGATAGATACCCCGGAAACAGATAAGACTCATCAGCGGACTCTTTATCCTCTCCATCTAATTAAATAGGTTTATGTTCATTCTAGGATAACAAGATGGTTATAAATCCTTTATTTTTTCAACCCAATCGCTCTTTTGATTTTGGAAATTTGTAAAAAAAATCTTTTTATCAATATACTGCTTTTTCTACACATTCATCCCCACACTCTAATGGAGAATATCTACGAATAATTAGGATTTATAAAAAAAATCGATAATCTAATCCACTTATGGTAAAAACATTTCCCGCATCAAGCACTAATATATTTTTAACGTTTAATTAGATCGGGTAATCATTCAAATTAAGAACAGAAGCTCGTTGCTTTTTTTATTTCCCTATAATTGGAGCCATGGGGCTCTATCCATTTATTCAATTAACCCAACTTTCAATTTATTTTTTTTTTTTTTTGCGCGTCAAGAATTCAAACACGATTTTGGATCGATCCGATAAGATAAGAATAAAATATTCTCAGAATTCTCCATTAATACGACATGCTGCTTTTTCCATTCCTTCCTTTCAGGGTCAGTCGCGGTCTTACAAACTCTACTGATGGTATTGACGAATCCGTTGCTTCATACAAATGTGTAAAAAATGCTAGTCGCACTTAAAAGCCGAGTACTCTACCGTTGAGTTAGCAACCCGAATCAAAATGTATAGATCTAATCGTAATCAAAAAAGAGATTGAATTTCACAACGCAATCAAAATATTAAATAATAAAAAATATTTCTAATCGATTCTGAACATAACATAAAAATGAACATATCAGATGCAAATACAATGACGTCTAAGATAAGAATATATATTAGGATAAAAATATAGATAAAATAAAAATTTATAGACTACCACATATTTTGTTCGTATGTTATCCATTTATTTTTCTTTTTTTATTTTTCTTTAATAAAAAAAAAAAATAAAGACTTCTTGTATCCCAGCAAATCCAATGAACCCACCATTTGAATAAAGTAAAATAAAAAACCAAGTCTATAGAACAGAGATAAATATATACATTTATTCACGATCGGATTATATTTGTTTGATATACTGTTGTCAATATAAAAGTTAATGTTGAGAAAAGAACATAATGTAGAAAACCATAAATTCAAATAAAAAATTATTCAATACTTTCTTATTAAATTTATTAAATAAATTAAATAAAAAATATAATATTTAATTACTATAACTATAAATAAATAGAAATTAAAAATAAAAAAAACTATTGAATTAGCGATAATGTAAAATTTGATATTTATAGATCCAACTATTTCATTCATTTATTTCATCACTTGATCTTTTTTCTATCTATCTGTCTTATATGAATTTATCTCACTAAAATAAAAAGAAATTTTTGTCGTTATAGACGACGACATCTTATGGTAGTAATAATAAATTGAGTAGGAATAGAGCAAAAGAGGGGGGGTTGTATAGAAAGGGTTATACAAAGTTATATACAAGTCACCCCCCCCCCCCTTTTTTTATTTATTGTATTTCATTAATTTAATGTAATCTGTTAATTAAGAGAAAGGTCCATAAAAACTCCCGCCTTCTTTGAAATGTCATGAACAGTTCCCGTAGGTTGAGCGCCCTTTTCAAGGAAATATAGAATAGCAGGAACATTTAAATAAGTTTGATTCTTTATCGGATCATAAAAACCCACTTTCCGAAGATCTCTTCCTTCTCTTCTGGATCGAACATCAATTGCAACGATTCGATAAACCGCCCATTGGGATAGATGTAGATGAATAATACCCCCCCTAGAAACGTATAAGAAGTTTTCTCCTCGTACGGCTCAAGAAAATTAGAAATTATGTCTATATATAGAATTTATAATTAATGTCAAATAGATCCATCAAATCATCAAATCAATTAAACTATGATTTAAGTACTTTTTCTTATTCTTGCCCGAAAAAGAAAAAAATCATTCGTATTCACATCCTCCTAACTCAAGTTGGATAACTCTCAAATAATCCAAAGGAAAACCTTTAGGCATTTCCTTTATTGAGCGGTCTTTAACCACACATTTTTTGTCTGTCTCCTTTATAATTTATTTTGATTCTTCATTATGATCTATTTTTTGAGACAACTGAAAGCGGTATTTACTTGTTCCAGGATTCTTTATCGTTGCCTTGAATCGTTGGGTTTAGACATTACTTCGGTGATCTTTAATCATTTAAAAAAATGGCAGCAACATACCATTTTTGCAATTTCTTTCTATCAAAGAATCATACAAATGGTTGATTCCCATGTGATACACTTTTGATCGAAAGAGTTTTACCAATTCCAATAAATTTTCGTTATGAATTTTAAACTTGTTAGAATTGGATCCTTTCGATTTCTATATCGAAAATATACTTACGAAGTTGTTTCAACTTATTAATTAACACTAACCCTAGATCCATGTCCCTAAAAAATGAATCAATACTTTTTACTCGAGCTCCATCATGATCATGTACTATTTACATCGCAACCCTCAAAAAATGAGGTTTTTCCAGTGGAACAGAACAAACGATGTCGAGCCAAGAGCACCCTCATTCCTATATAATTAATATAAAAAAATGGTGGATGTAAGAATCCACAACCGACCATATCCTTCAAGTCGCACGTTGCTTTCTACCACATCGTTTTAAACGAAGTTTTACCATAACATTTCTCTAGTAGGTTGCTGTAACCAGTATGTAATTGATTCAATTATGAAATCATGAATAATCATTGGTTCGGTCGATACATAGTAATCTATACTTTTATGAATGGGTAGTTTCTGAAGAAGTCTCAACAAGAATTCAATTTACCCCATATAATATATCTTTTTTTTTTTTTAATTTAATGGGGTGGGGAATAAAGACTGATGTAAGGGAGGATTGGGGTTGTTATTATTTTTGATAAATCATAATCGAAAGAAAAGAACTAGGAGATCCCCATATCTATCATATAGACTAAACAAATGTTTCTGAAAGTCATTATCGAAATAAAATAAAGTTTTCAATGAAATAGAACGATAACAAGACATACATATAAGCATTTCCTCATTTTCTGCGTAGTTTATTTGACCTGAAAAATTCAATAATCTTTCTGCAATTTTTACCTAAGGTAATGTAATAAGGTAAAGTGAATAAGATAATAGATTTTGTCTCAATTGTTACATAGATTTACAATTATTCATTAGAATTAGAGAAACCACAAAATACTTAAAAATACTTAAAAACGAGGTTCAAAGAAAATACATATGTTATGTATGTAACTTGATTGTTTTTTAATGATACTCGGACAGACGCAGACATTGAAATTGGTATTTTTTTTTTTTCGTTGACGATTAACTCCTATCTACTCCGTCAATTCTATGAAGATGATGAATCATAAATCAAAAAAGAATCCTATATTATATGTAGTTTAGGGAGTGCTAGACTATTTTGTATAAATGCAAGTTAAAACAAGTCCAGATTAAGTCATTGCTCCTATTTTTTTTTTTTTACTTTAAACCAGTTAATCCTATTGATTATTGATTATTGATTGAAGTTAATTAGTACCCCAATATCAAACGAACACCCGCGTTTATAATTTAGAAATCCACAGAAAATCAATAATCAGACTGCACCACCATTTAAAGTTAAAGTATAGGGAAAAAAGAAAGAGAGGCTTTCGCATTTATATTTAGAATGCATCATTGAAAATTCCAATGGATATAAGAAGTAAGGCTTTTTTTTTATGAGTAACTAATTGAAATATGAAAGGTATGGACATAGAATGAAAAGCCCGTCCCCGGATCTTTTTTTTTATATTATAATCTTATATTAATATTATATTATAATAAAAACTCTTTTCTTTTAATCTATGTTCCCATCTTACTTGGATACAAATAGATTCAATTACATCTGTGTATTATTTGGTGTTATTTGAACACGATTAAATTTGTGAAAAAGATATAATTCAGATAAGAATTAATCATTATAAGAAAAAAGAATCATATTCTATCCAATATTATTATACTCTTAATAAAAAAAAAAGACAATCTTTTATTCTGATATAAAATCGGTATTATGATACGATATATATAATCCGATATGATATATATAATAGGTATGCTCTGGGACGGAAGGATTCGAACCTCCGAATACCGGGACCAAAACCCGTTGCCTTACCACTTGGCCACGCCCCATTTTATATTTCTATTCGACATTAATAAACACTAATATTCTTATTAGTTGTTCGTCAATTATAGTCTAAATATCTATAGAATAGATTGTTACTAGGATTTTGATACATTTAGATATAGTAGATAGAGAATTAAACGAAATTTATTGATCATTACATATAATTCAATTAAGATATTGTATGAAAGTATGATTTCTTCTATTCTCTTTTAATTTGAGAATTGAAGTATTTTTGGTTGAGTTAGTTCAAATCAAAGAAAAGTTTTTTGGTCTACCTTATTTTTTTTTTTTAATTTTTACTCATTTTTTTATATAACTTAAACTTAAAAAAAAAAAATAACATTATATTATTAAATTATTAATTTTATATTATTAATAACAATAACTCATATTAATAACTCAATCAAAATAAATACAATTATCTTCAAGAACAAAACAAAAAAACAAAACGTTTGTTATGCTTAATATCTTTAGTTTGATCTGTATCTGGTTTAATTCTACTCTTTCTTCAAATAGTTTTTTCTTCGCCAAATTGCCTGAAGCCTACGCTTTTTTGAATCCAATCGTAGATTTTATGCCAGTAATACCTGTGCTATTTTTTCTCTTAGCTTTTGTTTGGCAAGCTGCTGTAAGTTTTCGATGAGATTTTGAATACTGTCCTAGAAAAATTCATGATTTATTATAAAAAAAAGATTCTAACAATTGATAAGATCAGATAAGTCTTATAGTATAAAGCTTCAATTCAAATATTGAAATTCTTGTATCGCCACGATAAGTCTGGAGATCACCCCATTTGCTAATTTGGACCCTTTTTTTACATTGAAAGAACCTATTAGAGTCCCCCACAATTAGATATTGTGGGTATGCAAAAAATTTTGTTAATGAAAGACTTGACTCATATTACATTACAAATGAATTTATGAAAATTCTTTTCTATTTCTTCTATTTCTAGCTTTATAAAAACCATTTTTGGTGTCAAAATGAGGTATATGTGGTATAAAAATGGAGAATCTATTCTCTTTTTTTCCAAAAAAATGATCTTGGAGATTGTGTAATGCTTACTCTCAAACTATTTGTTTACACAGTAGTGATATTCTTTGTTTCTCTCTTTATCTTCGGATTCCTATCTAATGATCCAGGACGTAATCCTGGACGTGAAGAATAAAAAATAAAGTTTTTGTTTTCCTTGCTCGATTTTTAAATGTTCTTAGGATTTTATCTATTCCACATCTTTAACTATTAAATAAAAAAAAAAAAAGACTCGTCGAAATTGAAAGAGAAATAAAAAATACCACGTCATTAACAAAAGCGGAAAGAGAGGGATTCGAACCCTCGGTACGAAAAACCCGTACAACGGATTAGCAATCCGACGCTTTAGTCCACTCAGCCATCTCCCCCAATCGAAAAAGGATAATTACTATGTTACATTACACAAAAAGTAAGGTTTGAAAAAAGAGTCTTTCTTTCTTTTATACCTCTTATTTTTATTTTTTATATTATTTTTATTATATATAATTATATAGTATCTAGACATATAAAATATAAAAAATATTAAAAAATATAGAAATTAAAAGTAATTCCATTGAGATAAAGTAAGGGCTCGAAAGAGATATCTCCAATCTACTATTCCAATGAATATAAATTATAATTCTATAATTATATATTATAAGTAATAATAGTAATAATATATATTATAAGTAATAAATTATATATTACTACTATATAATTTAATATATAATAAAAGTACCTCTTTGATTTCGTCTCCAAGAGCTTTTTTGAATTCCACAGCCCGGCCTGGTCAGTACCTCGCTGGGCCTTTTTTGTTCCAATGAATCGTAGAAAAAATGATTTATTTGATTTGAAAAAGGGATACTTGTTATTGAAACAACAACAATCATAATAAAGACTATTTCGATTCCTATGATACAGAATAGAATCAAAGTGTCATTTCTTAATTATTTGATCTTTCTTTTTTTTATTCCATTTACTTTACTGGAATAAAAAAAAAAGAAAGAATGGAACCATATATTCTT